CTCATTCATAAATCAATTTGGAAGTCGATTGATTCTGATCACTCATTGATTCGTCTGGTATATAACTAAAGGATTCATTCATAAGTTAGTTTACTAGACCGAAAATTTATGACCTTCAAAAATGTATAGATCCAATGTCACATTCAGTAAAGATTTATGATACATGTATAGGATGTACTCAATGTGTCCGAGCGTGCCCCACCGATGTATTAGAAATGATACCCTGGGACGGGTGTAAAGCTAAACAAATAGCTTCTGCTCCAAGGACCGAAGACTGTGTTGGTTGTAAGAGATGTGAATCCGCCTGCCCAACGGATTTCTTGAGTGTTCGGGTTTATTTATGGCATGAAACAACTCGCAGTATGGGTCTAGCTTATTGATACGTTCCATAAAACTCTATTTGAATCCATTTTACTTTTTTTACCGACAAAACCCGTGCTCAATTTTAAATACTTAAAATTGAGCACGGGTTTTCTGGCCCAAGTGTATCTTGTCTTTACCACGAATCACTTTCCTTGGTTAACAATAATTGTAGTTTTGCCAATATTTGCGGGTTCCTTAATTTTTTTTCTTCCGCATAGAGGCAATAGAGTAATCCGTTGGTATACTCTATGTATATGTATTCTAGAACTTCTTCTAACGACTTATGCATTCTGCTATCATTTTCAATCGGATGATCCATTAGTCCAACTAGTGGAAGATTATAAATGGATCGATTTTTTTGATTTCCATTGGAGATTAGGAATAGATGGACTCTCTATAGGACCCATTTTACTGACAGGGTTCATCACTACTTTAGCCACTTTAGCGGCTTGGCCAGTTACTCGAGATTCTCGATTATTTCATTTCCTGATGTTAGCAATGTACAGCGGACAAATAGGATTATTTTCTTCTCGGGACCTTTTACTTTTTTTCCTCATGTGGGAGTTAGAATTAATTCCGGTTTATTTACTTGTATCCATGTGGGGAGGAAAAAAACGTCTGTACTCAGCTACAAAATTTATTTTATACACTGCAGGAGGTTCTGTTTTTCTTTTAATGGGAGTTCTGGGTATAGGTTTATATGGTTCGACTGAACCAACATTAAATTTTGAAATATTAGCCAATCAGTCCTACCCTGTGGCTTTGGAAATAATATTTTATATTGGATTTTTTATTGCTTTTGCTGTCAAATTGCCAATCATACCTCTGCATACATGGTTACCAGATACCCACGGAGAAGCACATTATAGTACTTGTATGCTTCTAGCCGGAATCTTATTAAAAATGGGAGCGTATGGGTTAGTTCGGATTAATATGGAATTATTCCCTCATGCTCATTCTATATTTTCTCCTTGGTTGATAATTGTAGGCGCAATGCAAATAATTTATGCAGCTTCAACATCTCTCGGTCAACGGAATTTAAAAAAAAGGATAGCCTATTCCTCTGTATCTCATATGGGTTTCATAATTATAGGAATTGGTTCTATCACCGATATGGGGCTCAACGGAGCCCTTTTACAAATCATCTCTCATGGATTTATTGGTGCTGCACTTTTTTTCTTGGCAGGAACGACTTATGATCGAACACGTCTTGTTTATCTTGACGAAATGGGGGGAATAGCTATCCCAATGCCAAAAATCTTCACGATGTTCAGTAGCTTTTCGATGGCCTCCCTTGCATTACCAGGTATGAGTGGTTTTGTTGCCGAATTAATAGTATTTTTTGGACTAATTACTAGTCAAAAATATCTTTTAATGACAAAACTCCTAATTACTTTTGTAATGGCAATTGGAATTATATTAACTCCTATATATTTATTATCTATCTTACGTCAGATGTTCTATGGATATAAGATATTTAATGTTCCAAATTATTATTTTTTTGATTCTGGACCGCGAGAGTTATTTATTTCAATCTCTATTTTTTTACCCGTACTAGGGATTGGTATGTACCCTGATTTCGTTCTTTCACTATCAGTTGAAAAGGTTGAAGTTATTCTATCTAATTCTTTTTATAGATAGTTTTTATTCATAAAAAAAATGTTTGTTCTACAATGACAAAAAGAAAGCTTTTTTTTCTCTTCCATTAAGTCAAATGAGCTGTTGAGAACCCGGTGAATCAAATATGGTAGCGATTCACCGGGTTCTCAACAGCTCATACAAAGTTTTTTTATCTGATATGTGCTGTACACTTTTCTATTCCTATTTGTAATAACCATTCAATTAGATGTTAATGTAAATGAACCATAACTATGTAGTCCTATTCCTAATAGATTCACCCCAAAATAGCATATCCAAATTATAAGAAACCCAATAGACGCTACAATTGCTGAATTCGTACCTTTCCATTTTATATTTGTTCGAGTATGCAAATAAATCGCGAACACGATCCAAGTAATAAAAGCCCAAGTTTCTTTTGGGTCCCAACTCCAATAGGATCCCCATGCTTCGTTAGCCCAGACTGCTCCAGAAAGAATTCCTATGGTTAAAAAGATAAATCCTAGACTAATAACCCGATAACTCCAATAATCCAATTGTTGACTCAATTGCGACCTATAATAATTCCTTGGAGAAAAAAAAGAAGTATTTTGTAAAACATTACTTCGTTCATTCATGTATTCGATTTCACCAAAGAAAAATGATTCATTTAAATTATTACTCGTAGAAAAAAACTTTTTCTTTTTTCTAACTGTAATGACTAAAAGTGATACTGATAATAATGATCCACATAAAAGGGCCGCATAGCCTAATATCATCATACTTACGTGCATTATTAGCCACTCAGATTGAAGGGCGGGTACTAATATTGTGGATTCGTGTATTTCAGTTAAAAGACCTGAAGTAGCAAAGCCCTGGGTAAAAATAGCACTTGGACCAATTATGGTACTTAAAATATTTTTATTTTTTTTGAAATACGGAACTATATGAATAATGGAAAAACTCCATGAAAGAAAGATTAAGGATTCATATAAATCACTTAGTGGAAAATGTCCCGAATAAATCCAACGAGTAATTAATAACCCCGTTATACAGAAAAAAGTCATTATCATGCCCTTTGCGGATGAATCATATAGCTTTATGATTTCATCGAAAAAAAAGGTTATCAAATAAATTGTAATTAGAATTACAACGATCGAAAAAGAAATATGAGTTAATATATGCTCTAAGGTTGAAAATATCATAAAAAGAGGAGTCCCTTAATTATAAAATTGAAATCGGGAATTAAATTTATTATAGGATCTATTTCCTTTTTTTAGGAGATGACATGCCGCCACTCGGACTCGAACCGAGATGCTCTAGCACTGCTTCCTAAGAGCAGCGTGTCTACCGATTTCACCATAGCGGCTTGTCTTGAACTCATAATAGCCTGTGAATAAGCAATCGTCTAGATTTAAGAATTCAATTGGTGAACTATTTATTCAAATTACTGAATAAAAATTCGTTCAAATAGGTATTTGAAGGTTCATTATTTTCATTTTAGTTTAATGTCTTAGTTTTATTGTGTATTTTATTTATATTCTACTTCACTTGAACTCTTGTAAAAGAAAATAGTCCTACTATGAATTAATGAATTAAGGGATAGAACCGTCAAAAAAACATTTTTGGTTTAATGAACTGTTTAAAATTGATTTTATTTCAAAAAGTGAAACCAAAAAATCCATTTTTTCAATGAACAAAAAAAAAACGAACCTATTTTTGATCATTCAAAATTAACACATATTTATACAGAATATCTACACTAAGTGTTTTTGTGTGTATTTGTGGCGAGAGATATACGAGATCTATATAGGAATTTATAGAAAATCCAAAAGTAAGAAAGTTGCACAAATAAAAGAAAACCTCATTTTACAAATAGGTTGATAGAAAAAATAATACTACCCGACTTGGAAATGAGAAAATATACTCAAAAGAAATTTTAGCATCTTCGATTATTTTTATTTTTTTGTCAACAAAAAGAATACTTTCTTTTTTTTTTTTCAATTCGGTTCGGTAAGGTAAACACAAAAATTAGTATTCTACATATTCTAAAAGCGGAATGGTTTCCATTTCCTATTGATTTCCTCTTGAGTTAATCAATAGGAAATGGAAATCAAGAATTTGATTTTCGAAATGAGTCAAAAATTGACTCAGGCCGATTTTAATTATTCCAACGTGTTATGTTTTATTACTTATTTTATTTGTTTGTCGCACAAAAAAACTTTTTGAATTCCCGGTAGAAAGAGATTTTCCTAAGGAAAACGCTTTTAATGCCGCGCGATACCCCTTCCTTTTCCAAAAATTTTTACGAATACGCTTTTTTGATGCAGAAGTACGTTTTTTTGGGACTGCCATTTAAATAAAAATTAAGAGATTACTCATTGTTATAGCTGGATGTGAAAGACATTTATTGTTCAAAAAAATCTGCGCTTTTCTAATTCATTATGTATTTATTTTTCTACATAATCTTTTTTTTTTAAACCTAAAAGAATAGATAGGGTGGGTAAAAGATATAGGAAAATCACATAAAATATTTCTAAAAATAGAAAAATAATAATATTTTTAGGAACTTGTGAAACTTGGGAAAAATATCCCTAATTTTATTTGAATTTTCAAATTCGAAGGAGACTGGTAATTAATCTCTTTCTCTCATATGATTTGACCAACTGTAACTTCTTGATTTGAATAATTTGAATATTTGAAGTATTTCCCCGAAACTACGAAAGAATTAAGTAAACAGAAAGAAAAATTTTAAAATTCTATTTAAGTTAGTGTATATCTTCATTTTTTTATTGACTTCTTTCCTTCCAAAAGAGGTAAGGTCTCGTGAATCGGAAACAATTAATATTAATTAAGAATTAAAAAACTTTTTTTATGGAACAGACATATCAATATGCGTGGATTATACCTTTCGTTCCACTCCCAGTTCCTATGTTAATAGGAGTGGGACTTCTTCTTTTTCCGACAGCAACAAAAAATCTTCGTCGTATGTGGGCTTTTACGAGTATTTTATTGTTAAGTATAGTCATGATTTTTTCAAC